GATCTTTAGTAACTTCAAGTCTTATCCGTGAAACAAGCGAAGTTGAATCTGTTAACTACGGTTACAAATTTGGTCAAGAAGAAGAAACTTACAACATCGTTGCTGCACATGGTTATTTTGGACGCTTAATTTTCCAATATGCTAGTTTTAACAACTCTAGAGCTTTACATTTTTTCCTTGCAGCATGGCCTGTAGTTGGAATTTGGTTAACAGCTTTAGGTGTAAGCACTATGGCATTCAACTTAAATGGTTTTAACTTTAATCAGTCTGTTGTTGATAGTGAAGGTCGTGTTATTAACACATGGGCTGATATCATCAACCGTGCAGATTTAGGTATGGAAGTAATGCACGAACGTAACGCTCATAATTTCCCATTAGATTTAGCATCTAACGAAATTCTTCCAGTTGCAATTTCTGCACCTTCTGTTCTAGGTTAATCATCACTGTAAATTTTGTTGCGCTAAGATAATATCATATTAAATCATAATTATAGTTGAGTTATAACTCAACTATAATTATGATTTAATATGATATTATCTTAGCGCAACAAAATTTACAGTTTATTGGACTATGTGATAGTATCATAGTAGAGTCTCTACTTTGATACTGTCACACTAAGTTCAAGTCAGGCTTCCCCTTGCCCCTTGCCCCTATCGTCTAGCGGCCTAGGACCTCTCCTTTTCACGGAGATAACAGGGATTCGAGTTCCCTTGGGGGTAGGTAAGGGGCAAGGAAATATGGATGAGCCAGCAGCCTCTGCACTAGACTAAATGACAAAATTAATATACATTATATTCTATTCTATTATATAAATTAATTTTATCACTTAGGAGGTGATTTTATGCCCGAAAAAAACATCAAGGTGAAGGACAGGGAAAAGGAGGGCGTGGATCACGACGTTAACAAAAAAGATCCAGAGCCCCCTGAACCCCTGACTCATACGCTATTTGATGCAGAGGTTTTAGGTCAATTTGGGAAACTTTGGTTAAATTTAAAGATAAATCTGACAAAACCCATCTTTTCTTTAAATTTAAAGAAAAGATGGTTATCGGTAAAGAGAAATCTGACAAAGCCGATAGCCGCTTTAAGGTTAGAAAAAAGATGGTTACATTTTTTAAAAAATGCAACCATAAAAATTTCATATATGTCAGGGTTTGGGAGAAATCTTCAAATCCGAGGACATGCTTTAAAGAACTTTTTGGTGCGTTTTGTCAATGGGTTGGATGACGATATCCAAGACTTTATAAAAGAGTCATTAGACCCAATTGGTTTGAAAATTGACCAAGGCTTTACAAAAAGACTATCTGCATTAGTG